AGGAATTCCTATGGCTCCAATAAACAAAGTAAATAAAAGCAATACAAGCATAGGAAATAGAATAGTATTGTCTGATTCATGGGGATAATAGAAAGTTCTTGTATTAAGTCCAAAATTTTCAACAGTAATAAAAGTTTGATTTCTTACATTATTACTAATTTTATATGTTTTATTGCCAAAAAAAGAAGCTCTTTTCGTATTATTCATTGTTAATAATGGTACTAACCCAAAATTCCTATTAAGTTTTTTATCTTCTTCTTTACCCCATAAAGAAATTGAATAGAAGGAGCGACTTTTTTTTCCACTATAATTTATAAAATAAGTGTTTAAATGGCCTTCAAAAGTAAGTAAATAAATCCGAAACATATAAAATGCGGTTAATCCCGCTGTTGAACAAGCTATTATTGCAAAAATTGGCGAAAATAACAAACTATCATTAAGAATTTCATCTTTAGACCAAAAACAAGCAAGGGGGGGAATACCACAAAGTGAGAGTGTTCCTACTAAAAAGGCAGTTTTTGTAATCGGCACATGTTTTGTCAAACCACCCATAAGAATCATATTCTGACTTTTATCAGGAGAATAGCCAACTATAGCTTCCATTGAATGAATAATGGATCCAGATCCTAAAAACAACAAAGCTTTCGAATAAGCATGAGTAATCAAATGAAATAAAGCGGATCTATAAGATCCCATACCTAGAGCTAACATCATATAACCCAGTTGAGACATTGTAGAATAGGCTAAACCTCTCTTAATATCTTTTTGAGCAAGAGCTAAAGTGGCTCCTAAGAGTACTGTTATTATACCTATCAAAGATATTATATACATTATAGAAGGGATAACTATAAAAAGAGGAAGAAGACGAGCTACAAGAAAAATTCCCGCTGCTACCATAGTAGCAGCATGTATAAGAGCCGAAATAGGAGTAGGGCCCTCCATGGCATCCGGCAACCATACATGAAGAGGAAATTGTGCAGATTTAGCAATAGGACCCACAAATAATAGAAATGCACACAAAGTAAGGAATAAGAGATTTATTCTATTATTTAATATTAAATTATTGAATATTTCGAACAAATCTTGAAATTCGAAACTGCCAGCTATCCAATAAAGACCTAAAATTCCTAATAATAAACCAAAATCCCCTACACGATTGGTTACAAAAGCTTTTTGACAGGCATTCGCTGCAATAGGTCGTGTGAACCAAAAACCTATTAATAAATACGAACACATTCCAACTAATTCCCAAAAAAAATAAACTTGGATCAAATTAGAACTAGTAACTAATCCTAACATTGAAGTATTAAAAAAACCCATATAAGCAAAAAACCTCAGATATCCTTGATCATGAGACATATAATTATCACTATAAATCAGAACCAAAATTCCAACAGTTGTAATTAATATTGACATAATAGAAGTAAGTGGATCAATAAAGTAACCGAACTCAAAAGAAAATTCATTATTTATGGTCCAAGACCATACATTTTGATGAATGCAACTTAGAAAAATTTGTTGAATAGATAGATAGAGCGAAAAGATCATAACTATACTTAACAAAAAAATACTCAGAAACGTCCACATACGTCGAAGGTTTTTTGTTGCTGTCGGAAAAAGTAGAAGTCCAGCTCCGAGTAAAATAGGTACTGGAAGTGGAATGAAAGGGATGATCCATGAATATTGATATGTATGTTCCATAAAATAAAAAACCCTTTTTATTTTATTCTTAAATTTATTATTTCTTATTCACTGGTTTGTATATATATATATATTTTTTCAAAGGGGATAATAAAAAAGCGCATTTTTTCAAACTTAAATAGAAATTTTTTCGAATTAGTATAATCCTTCATAAACCTTTGAAAAGAAATATATTCAAATCAAAAAATTAGAAGTTATTAACTAATATTACTAAGTTACTGTAAAAAAAACGATTTGTCTTTTTTTTTTTACTACTAAAAAAAATTTTGATTTTATGCAGATACAGAAAAAGTGAATTCTAATTCCGTATTACAATAATTTATATACATATATTAAGAATAGAACAAAGATTTACACGACAAAAAAATACTTAATATTAAGTATAAAAAAAAGTTATTTGGGTTTGATTATTTAGAATTATTATTGAATTATGGAATTTAGTGATTGTCTTCCAGTACACTAAGTGAGCTTTTTTTTCAAGAAATATTATTATAATCGATATTTTTTTTTACATATGAAGTGAAGAAAGTTAATAAAATTTTTTTCTAATATAATCTAAATCTATCAGTATAGATTAATTAAATGAGCACTCTCATACGGATTTAAAACGTTAAATACAAAAAATTTTTCAAGAAAAAGGGAAAAAATAGTTGGGTTTTAAACTTTTGAATGTCTGTTTTGTTTGAAAAATAATATATAATAAAATTTGAAAGAAAAAATTTACTCAATATGGAGTACGAAAGAATAGAATAATAAATGTCTTTGACATCCAATTATACCACTGAAAAACTTTTTTCATTTTTGAATGGCAGTTCCAAAAAAACGTACTTCTATCTCGAAAAAGCGTATTCGTAAAAAAATTTGGAAAAGGAAGGGATATTGGACATCGTTGAAAGCTTTTTCCTTAGGGAAATCGCTTTCTACAGGTAATTCAAAAAGTTTTTTTGTACAACAAAATAAATAAAAAACACTAGAATCATTAGAATTAGCCTAACGTAAAAACCAATTTTGTAGAATACATATAAATTAAAAAAATCTATAGGAACCAAAATAAAAAAAAAAAAGATAATATATATACGAAATATACGAAAGATTCCTATTGATTTTGTAAAAAAAAGGGGGGGTTATTACTTTCCCCATCAATAAAAAAAATAAATAAAGATCTTGTATTTCCTCTTAACTAGGAAATACAAGATCTTTTAGCGAAATCAACAGGTTCTTTAAATTAATTTAAGTCAAATAAGTCAAAAATTTTTCACTTTATACCTTTAGGAATTATTATTTCTCTTAATTCTTATATTCTTTACTTGGAATCAAAGTTATAAAAGTATCTATCCACAATTAAGTGAATATTAGATACTAATAAGTAATAATATATGATATTTTTTTTAAGCGATCAAAAAATATTATGTTTGTACAATATAAAAAGATGCATGAAAATAGATATTTTGACAATTGTTGTTTTTCATTTTTCTTGAGCAACTTAGGCAAATTTTAGTTAAAATTTCTAAGGATTTTGGAGAAGTTTTAATTTTTAGAAAAAGCATTTTTTTAGTAATAAAATCAATTTTAAATTCCATTAAATTAGCTTCTTTATTTAAAATTTGAATCTCGACGATTGAGTAAAAACTTGTTAGTATTATTTTGAACAAGTTGCCGCTATGGTGAAATTGGTAGACACGCTGCTCTTAGGAAGCAGTGCTAGAGCATCTCGGTTCGAGTCCGAGTAGCGGCATAAGATCTTATAAAAGAGATATTATAAGTTTTATAATCAAATTAATACCCGACTTGTTTTCTAAAATCGGGTAAAACCTAGTATTAATTTATTAATTTTTAACAAATTTTTTATGATTTTTTCAATTTTAGAGCATATATTAACTCATATATCTTTTTCGGTCGTTTCAATTGTACTACTAATTTATTTTTTAACTTTATTAGTTAATTTAGATGAAATCATAGGATTTTTTGATTCATCAGATAAAGGAATCGTAATTACGTTTTTTGGTATAACAGGATTATTATTTACGCGTTGGATTTATTCAGGACATTTTCCATTAAGCAATTTATATGAATCATTAATTTTTCTTTCATGGGCTTTTGCAATTATTCATATAGTTTCCTATTTTAATAAAAATAAAAAAAATCACTTAAACGCAATAACTGCGCCAAGTGCTATTTTTATTCAGGGTTTTGCTACTTCAGGTCTTTTAAACAACATGCCTCAGTCTGCAATATTAGTACCAGCTCTCCAGTCCCAGTGGTTAATGATGCACGTAAGTATGATGATATTAGGCTATGGCGCTCTGTTATGCGGATCATTATTATCAATAGCTCTTCTAGTCATTACATTTCGCAAGGTCGGATCTACTTTTTGGAAAAATAATATGAAAAATAAAATGTTATTAAATGAATTATTTTCTTTTGATGTACTTTACTACATAAATGAAAGAAATTCTATTTTAATACAACAAAATATTAATTTTAGTTTTTCTAGAAATTATTATAGATATCAATTGATTGAACAATTAGATTATTGGAGTTTTCGTATTATTAGTCTCGGATTTATCTTTTTAACCGTCGGCATTCTTTCAGGAGCTGTATGGGCTAATGAAACATGGGGTTCATATTGGAATTGGGATCCGAAAGAAACCTGGGCATTTATTACTTGGACCATCTTCGCAATTTATTTACATATTAAAACAAATAGGAATGCTCGAGGTATAAATTCTGCAATTGTGGCTTCGCTAGGTTTTCTTTTAATTTGGATATGCTATTTTGGCGTCAATCTTTTAGGAATAGGTTTACATAGTTATGGTTCATTTACATCGAATTAACTAAAACATTAACAAAAAAAGAAAAGAATCCAAATAAAAAAAATAGCATCTATATATAACTTCATATAAGTTAAGAAATCTAATTTAGTTTTAGTAGTAAATCATCAAGAACCTTTTGAATCAAGTAGTACAATGATTCAAAAGGTTCTCACAATACAAAAAGCAAAGACTTCTTATTATAATTCAATTTAATGTTTTTTTTTATTTCCTGAAAACTATCCATAAAAATAATTAGATAAAATGGATTCGACCTTGTCACTTGCTAATGAGAGCACAAAATCAGGATAAATCCCAATACCAATTATGGGTAGAAGAATAGAGATTGAAAGAAATAACTCTCGGGGTCCAGAATCAAAAAAAGAAAAGTTTTTGGCATTAATTAACTTGTATCCATAGAACATTTGACGTGACATAGATAATAAATATATAGGAGTTAATATCATTCCAATTGCCATTACAAAAATAATTAAAATTTTTGAAATTAAGAAATATTTTTGGCTGGTAATTATTCCAAAAAAAACGATTAATTCTGCAACAAAACCACTCATGCCCGGTAATGCAAGGGAAGCCATCGATAAGATAGTGAACATTGTAAATATCTTTGGAATGGAGATAGCCATTCCACCCATTTCATCAAGATAAACAAGCCGGATTCTATCATAACTAGTTCCTGCCAAGAAAAAAAGTGCAGCGCCAATAAATCCATGAGAGATTATTTGTAAAATAGCTCCATTAAGCCCAGGATCCGTTATAGAACCAATACCTATAATTATAAAACCCATATGAGATACAGAAGAATAGGCTATTCTCTTTTTTAAATTACGTTGACCGGGAGATGTTGAAGCTGCATAAATTATTTGGATTGTACCGACTACCATCAACCAAGGAGAAAACATAGAATGAGCGTGAGGTAATAATTCCATATTGATTCGAACCAATCCATATGCTCCCATTTTTAATAAGATTCCAGCGAGAAGCATACAGGTACTGTAATGTGCCTCGCCGTGGGTGTCAGGTAACCAAGTATGTAAAGGTATAATCGGTGATTTGACGGCAAAAGCAATAAGAAATCCAATATAAAAGAGTATTTCGAGTGTGACCGGATAGGCTTGATTCCCTAATAGTTCTAAATTTAATGTTGGTTCGTTCGAACCATATAAACTTATACCTAAAACTCCTATTAATAAAAAAATAGAACTTCCTGCAGTGTATAAAATAAATTTTGTAGCTGAATACAAACGTTTCTTTCCACCCCACATGGATAAAAGGAGATAAACGGGAATTAATTCTAATTCCCACATGATGAAAAAAAGTAAAATATCCCGAGAAGAAAACGATCCTATTTGGCCGCTGTACATTGCTAACATCAGGAAATAGAATAATCGGGAATCCCGAGTAACTGGAAAAGCCGCTAAAGTAGCTAAAGTAGTAATAAATCCGGTCAGTAAAATCGTTCCTATAGAAAGTCCATCTATTCCCAGTCTCCAATAAAAATCAAAAAGATTGATCCATTTATAATCTTCGGACAGTTGAATTAATGGATCGTCCAGTTTAAAATTATAACAAAAAGCGTAAGTCGTTAGAAGAAGTTCTAAGATACAAATGCATATAGTATACCACTTATTAACTTTATTTCCCCTATGCGGGAGAAATAACATTAATGAACCGGCAGATATTGGAAAAACAACAATTATTGTTAACCAAGGAAAATCATTCGTGGTAAAGACAAGATACACCAGGTCCAAAGAACGCGTACTCAAAAAAATATATAAATAAAAAAATATAATTGAACTTTTTTGAGTACGAGTACTTGTCAATAAAAAAAAATAAAATGTATTCCAAATTTATTCAAATCAGGTTTTCGGTAACGTATTAATAAGCTAGACCCATGCTTCGAGTTGTTTCATGCCATAAATAAACTCGAACGCTCAAAAAATCCGTTGGACAGGCAGATTCACATCTCTTACAACCAACACAATCCTCGGTTCTTGGGGCAGAAGCTATTTGCTTAGCTTTACATCCATCCCAAGGTATCATTTCTAATACGTCTGTAGGACATGCTCGGACACACTGAGTACATCCTATACAGGTATCATAAATTTTTACTGAATGTGACATAGGATCTATAGTTTTTTTAATGTCATAAATTTTCAATCTAGTAAACTTATAACTAAATGATATATTAAATTAAAATACTAGATGAAGCAATGATTTCTTTTAATAGAATTTTTTAATGAATTCTGGCTCAATTGGTAAAAAATGGGGCTAAAATACTTTGATTTCTTAAATTTTCACAAATTTAATCTAGTAAGTCATAACCTATCATATATGCAAATTTAAACCTATAATTTTTTGATTTATGCTACTTATTTAATAAGGTCGATTGGTTGATGCGAGTTGATTTTCTGTTACGATAAATTGACGAGACTATAGCTAATCCAATAGCTGCTTCAGCGGCTGCAATTGCTATAACAAAAATGCAGAAAATATCCCCTTTTAGTTGGGAATTATCAAAAAAATCAGCAAATGTTACGAGATTCATATTAACTGCATTGAGTATAAGTTCAAGGCACATAAGAGCCCTAACCATATTTCGACTCGTGATCAATCCATAAAGACCAATCAAAAATAAATAGGCACTCAAAACAAGTACATGTTCGAGTATCATTGAGCAACTCCTTATCAATTTTGATTCATTATCAATATGAATAATAAAAACAATTCACCGGATTCAATCAACTAGAATATAACAACAAAGTACGAATAAAAACTATATTAGATATTAGGGAAAAAATTTCAAATATATATATAATATAAAAATTTATATTTAAAAAATGAAATAGTATTCAATCAAATCAAATTGAATGAACGGAAAAAAATATCATAACATACACAAACACAAAGTTTTCTTTGGTCTTTACTAATTGGAACCTTTTTTATTGACGAGCCACAGAAATTGCACCTATCAAAGCAACTAAAAGAATTATTGAAATGAGTTCAAATGGAAGAAAAAAATCTGTTGATAAATGAATTCCTATTTGTTGACTATTACTTATTAAATCTTGTTCTAAAATCTGGTTTAATCTTGTAGTCCAAATAACCCCGTACCATGACGTATCGAGAATAGTAGAAATTAATGAAAAAAGAATAGTTGTACAAACCACTGAAGTAATCCCATTCCCAACAGTCCACAGATTGAAATCTATGGAATATTCGGAATCATTCATGAACATCACAGCAAATATGATTAAAACATTTATGGCTCCCACGTAAATAAGGAGTTGTGCAGCAGCTACAAAATGGGAATTTGCTAGAATATACAATAAAGATATACAAACAAGAACAAATCCTAAGGAAAAGGCTGAAAATATTGGGTTAGGAAGTAATACCACTCCCAGACCTCCTACTAGAAGACCAGATCCCAGAAAAACTAAAAGAAAATCATGTATTGGTCCAGGCAAATCCATTATATTATTAAAAAAAGAAAAAATAGAAATCCTTTTCATGACCTTATTAATTTAACCGGGGAATTTTTTTTTAATATGTTTTTAATAGAGTGAAATTAGAATCTAATGAATATTAATTGATGTAGATACAATTATTAGACAGTTTCGCTTTTTTATTCTAATATTTTCAACCTATCTATTTCAAGCAAGATAATAATTACGAAAATATTATATTAAAAGGATGAGCCTTAATACTTAATATTATTCTATAAATACAAGTTTTTAATTAAATTCTTTATATAATATAATTCAACAGTTTTGCATTCTTTTTTTAATAAAATTAATGGGTTTACCCATTTTTTGTTTGAGGTGAATTCAAAATTGTTCGAATAGTATAATCGTCAATTACTGACATTGGTAAACGCCCCAAAGCGATTTGATTATAATTCAACTCGTGACGATCATAAGTTGAAAATTCATATTCTTCAGTCATTGACAAACAATTTGTTGGACAATACTCAACACAATTACCACAAAATATACAAATTCCAAAATCAATACTGTAATTAAGCAATCGTTTTTTTCGAATATTGGTTTCCAATTTCCAATCAACAACCGGCAGATCTATAGGACATACTCGAACACATACTTCACAAGCAATGCATTTATCAAATTCGAAATGGATTCGACCGCGGAAACGTTCTGATGTTATTAATTTTTCATAGGGATATTGAATAGTTACAGGTAAACGATTTGTGTGGGATAAGGTAATCATGAAACCCTGACCAATATACCTTGCAGCTCGTAGGGTTTGTTGACCATAATTCATGAACCCGGTTATCATAGGAAGCATATTGTAATTATCTATGAATAATTTGATCTTTGTTTCTTTCTCTTGTTTAAAACAAGTAATGAATATCTTGGATTGATTTTCAATTTAGAGTGAAAAGAGTTGGAAAGAAGTTGTTAATAATAGATTACCAAGGGAAATCGGTAAAAGAAATTTCCATCCAAGATTTAATAGTTGATCCATTCTTAGCCTAGGTAAAGTCCATCTGGTTGCGATAGAAATGAACAAGAACAAATAAGTTTTAGCTAATGTAATAAAGATACCAATTGTTGTTCCAAAAATTTGATCCTTTTCAAATAGCTCCAGCATAGATATATACGGAATAGAAATATTCCAACCGCCTAAGTATAGAACTGTTACAAATAATGAGGAAATTAATAGATTTAGATAAGAAGCAACATAAAATAAACCAAATTTGATACCGGAATATTCAGTTTGATAACCTGCTATTAATTCTTCTTCCGCTTCTGGTAAATCAAAAGGTAACCTCTCGCATTCTGCTAGGGAAGAAATTAGAAAAATGATAAAACCTATAGGTTGACGCCACAAATTCCATCCCCAAAAACCATATTTTGATTGTGCCTCAACTATATCAACTGTACTTAAACTGTTAGATAATCCTAGTCGGTGATAACATTACTATTCTCACCGCTATTACAAAACCGTACATGAGGTTTTCGCCTCATACGGCTCCTCGGGGGCCGTAAATAAATATAAGGACCAGATTAGTATTATTTAGATGGATATGATGTGTTCTAAAATGGATTAAATAGAAATATATCTGGGGTCCCGAATTATACCAATGGAATTCTGTCTGCTCAAATTCTAAAACTAAAAAACGCGCTTCGGAATTCATCTCATCCTTTACAAATTTTAATTTCTATTTGTTGAGTAATAACTTAATCCTTTAATAAAGCACCCCTTGTAAAAATAAACCTAGGTTTTTAAGCCCGTCGTGTTTTTCAATTACGAAAAAGAATTAAACATCCTATTAGTTTCTTATTCATGATAGAAATTCTATTTTATTTTCGAAATCTATCAAAAAAAATATACTTGTTTCGTTCCTATTCTTCTTTCTTTTTTAGAAAAAAAGTAGGTGGACTTAAAAAAAAAATAAAGGATTATTTCGTTTCTGATAGTCATTACATTTATCGGTGGATGGGAGCATACTCTGAATCGGAATCTTGGGGAGTACTGCCTGATAATTTCTACAAATTTCAAGCCCCAATTAACCTTCTTTTTTTGTTATCTTATGTTATGCATAAATATCCTTTTCAATTTGGTTAATCTCTATTACAAATTCTTTGTGTATTTTGGTGTTTCTAACCATCCACGCGTTTTTACCTAATTGCCGATCACTTTGTAATATATGTATATGTATAGTAATTTATATAACTGATAGTGAAAACGTCATACGGTTAATATTTTTTTTAACCCGCTTCAAGCCCGGCTGACTAATCAACCAACCTTGGGGTAAAGCGATTCTTACGCTTACGTTTATTTCCATTTAACCTTTGTACATAGGAAATGAGACTTAATTTTTCTTTTTACTGCTAATTTCTGAGCAGTTTTTTTTCACTCATATATAACTATCAAATTCCTTTTATTAAGATAAACCCGAAAGATAAATATATATATTCCGTTTTTTTTTTTCATTTTTTTTATCTAGAAGAAACGGAATAAACCTTTCTGTTTCAACGAATCGCACGTAGAGATATTGATAAAACACATAGAGTTAATGGTATTTCATAACTAATCGCTTGAGCAGCAGCTCGCAGACCACCTAAAAAAGAATATTTATTATTTGATCCATATCCTGACATAAGAAGTCCGATCGGAGCAACACTTGAGATGGCAATCCATAAAAAAATACCGATATTGAGATCCGCTAAAACAAGGTGATTGCTAAAAGGAATTACTGAATAACTTAGTAAAATAGAGATAACTGCTATAGATGGTCCAATACTAAATAAAGGAGTATTTCCTCTAGATGGACGAAGATCTTCTTTGAAAAGTAGTTTTGTCCCGTCGGCTAAAGCTTGAAGAATTCCTAACGGGCCGGCGTATTCAGGTCCAATACGTTGTTGTATCCCTGCAGATATTTCTCTTTCTAACCACACAATTACTAGTACACCAGTTATGATTCCCAATACAAGAGAAAATATAGGGACAAATATCCATATGAGTCCATAGACCTCTTTTAAAGATTCCAATCTAAGAAAAGAATTTATAGTTTGTACTTCTGTTGCATAAATTATCATTTTAACGATCAACTTCTCCCATAATTATATCTATGCTACCGAGTATCGTCATAATATCAGCCAATTTCATTCTTTTAACTAGTTCAGGAAGAATTTGCAAATTAATAAAACCCGGCGGTCGGATTTTCCATCTCCAAGGAAAACCACTTTGATCTCCTATGAGAAAAATTCCCAATTCCCCTTTTGGAGCTTCAACTCTTACGTAAAGTTCTTGTTTCGATAATTCAAAAGTAGGGGAAGGTTTTTTACTAATGAATCGATATTCAAAATCATTCCACTCTGGATTCCTTTTTTTATCAAAGCCTCTGCTTTCTAAATTTTCATAGGGACCCCCCGGAAGTCCTTCCAGAGCCTGTTGAATAATTTTGATGGATTCTGTCATTTCGCTAAGTCGTACTAAATAACGAGCTAATGAATCTCCTTGTTTTTGCCACTGAATTTCCCATTCAAATTCATCGTAAGACTCATAACGATCAACTTTACGAAGATCCCATGGTATTCCGGATGCGCGTAACATTGGTCCGGATAAACCCCAATTTATTGCTTCTTCCCCACCAATAATCCCAACGCCTTCAACTCGTTCTAAAAAAATAGGATTTCGTGTAATAAGTTTTTGATATTCAACAACCTCTGTTAAAAAATAATCACAAAAATCCAAGCATTTATCTATCCAACCATAAGGTAAATCCGCCGCTATTCCTCCAATACGAAAAAAATTATGCATCATTCTCATACCGGTGGCAGCTTCGAATAGATCATATACAAATTCTCGTTCTCTGAAAATATAGAAAAAGGGAGTCTGTGCCCCAATATCTGCCATAAAAGGGCCAAGCCATAACAGATGAGAAGCTATACGACTCAATTCTAGCATAATTACTCTGATATAGCTGGCTCTTTTAGGAACTTGAATATTTCCTAATTGTTCGGGTCCGTTTACTGTTATTGCTTCTGTAAACATAGTAGCTAAATAATCCCACCGCGTTACATAAGGTAAATATTGTATAATTGCTCGGTTTTCTGCAATTTTTTCCATTCCTCTGTGTAAATAACCCAATATGGGTTCACAATCAACAACATCCTCACCGTCTAGAGTAACAATTAAGCGAAGAACACCGTGCATGGATGGGTGGTGAGGTCCCATATTGACTATCATAAGATCTTTTCCTGTAACTGGTCTCTTCATAAGTTTTTCCTTGATTCGTTCTGGTATGAATTAGATTGCTGAAAAAGAAGTTTATTCAAAAATTCAAGATCTAAAAAATTAACTAATTCACAATTTTGGAATTTAACGAGTTTTTAATTCCCGAATATTCAACTGATTAATTAATTCTTTATAACGTACTCTATTTTTTTTTGACAAATAAGCCAGCAGTCGTTGACGTTTTCCCAGAATTTTTCGTAGACCTCTCTGAGATAAATAATCTTTTCTGTGCAATTCCAAATGTGAAGTAAGTCTTCGTATCTTATTAGTGAAACTGACTACTTGAAATTCAACAGATCCCTTGCTTTCTTCTTTTTTTTCTTGAAATGAAATGAATGTATTTTTTATCATAAAAAGAAATCCTTCCCTTTTTAATATGAATTGAAAGATATGAATTTTACTGATCAGTAATAATAATGGTAGTTTTTTTGTACAAGGATCCGAATTTAATTATCAACTTCTTAATTCTTAATTTTATAAAAAAAAAAGTTTAAATTTCGATCTAAAAAAGGAGGATTTTAAAAATTTATTTATGAGTTCGCTCTGAGTGGTATCTATGTCATTAATTCAATGAATCTCATGTATAAAGATTGAATTAAAAAAAATCCCTCACATTTGTGCATCCAATTGTTTTCATATACCGTAACTTAATACTATCTATATATATAGTCAAAATATAGTAAAAAGGATCTACCATTAATGCATTTGAAATCGCGTATACATGTGTATTCTTATCATACTGAAATTATTTCCATTAGTCGTATTAAACCAATAGCGATTCATACAAGCTAAATCTTCTAATCGAAAATTGGGCCAAAGAAAGGATTTTAATTTAATTAGGTTTTTTTTATCCTTATCAAGATCTTTCTTTTTATTCAAAACTGTGGTCAAGTTTTGAATATTTGTATCAAATTTTGAATTTCTATCCCTTGCATTTTTTTTTTTTAAATTGAAACAAATTAGAACTCGAAATTCTTTACGTCGTTTAGGGGATAGAATAGTTTCAGGGACAAAGAAATTTAAACTTTTTTTTTTATAAATATAGCTTTTTTTTTTTGATCTTTTACTTATTTTTTGTTTATTTTTATGAACCAATGAAATCCCGATGGTTCTATATATAATAAGTTGGCCGTCGTTTTTTACAGACAAACGAACAGGTTCAACAATCAATATTCCTTTTTTCATTAATTTTGAAAAAGTTAAATTCTTCTCAATCATTAGAATATCTAAGCTCATCTCTCCTCTTTCAATACAAGATATCGTTATCTCGGTTGGATTTTTTAGTCTAACCAAGAAACAGTATGCTTTTACATTATTGAGGATTTTTTGATTAAAAAAACAATTCCATCGCAATTGAAAACGCGAATACCTTTTGAGAAATAAGTCAAGTTCCGCTTCGGTATTGCTTTTTGGTTGTTTTTTATTTTTACGTTTTTTTATCTTCGATTCTGTATAATTTTCTTCAATATTTTTTTCTTGCTTTGATAGAGCTGATTCCGTATTTATTTTTGTTTCTTTATCTGATTCAAACTCTTCTTGACCTGCTGATTCGTTTTCTTCTTTATTTAGATTAAAAAACCGAAGGAATTTTTTTTCGTTTGATGGTATAAAACCTTTTTTCTTTAGGGTGATCTGTTTATTCACATTTTTTGTTTCATTAAAATTGAAAAGAAGTAATTTAATTGGTATGACCCACGGTTTCATTTTATATGTACTAGAAAATAATAAAAATTCTGGAAAGAAAAAAAAGTCAAAATTTGTTATACGAGGATTGAGTATTTCTTCATTCATTCCCATCCAATCAAAAAAATTTATTTTTTGATTGGCAAGACTCGTCTTAGTTATTTTATAAATTCTTTTATAATTCTTAACTTTAGTCTTAATATATTCTTTTTTACTCCTAGTATCAAGCTCAATATTTACTTTTTTTCTAAACCAAAAGTTGAGAATTCTCCAATCCAAATATTTTCTATGCAAAATTTCCCCTATACTCCGAATATTATATTTTTCTAGAAAACAAGAGATTAAAAAATTTTCTAGGCCTGTAGACATATCAAAAAATTTTTCTGTAGAATGAATAGATTTGTAGCAAAAAAGATTATATATAGAATCCTTTTTGAAATTCTGTTTATGTTTTGGATTGAAAAATAAGTTAGCCTCACAAAAATTTTGTTTTTTGTAATTATCAAAAATTTTTTTTTCGTATGAATCCACTTTGTTTAAACTTGGATTTAGAACTAGAGAGTCTTGGTTTATTTTTTTTTTCCATTTTTGGGTTACTAATCTAGCCCATGCAATCTGAGGTAAATTATATTGAGAATGACTTCGTAACCAGTTTTTCCATTGATTTATTTCGGAATTTAAAAGGGTTTTATCTTTCCATTCATAATGAAAGATTCCTTGTTCTTGAAAAAAATCTTTTATTTGATTCTTAACAAAAAAGGATGTTATGTATATGTTATATTCAAAAAAAGACTTTAATTTAGAAAAGTTACTAACTTGAATTTGTGATAATTTGTAAAATACATATGCTTGTGATAAAGAGCATAAGTCATAACTAAAAAAATTTTTTTTTGATATGAAATTTTTTATAGTCGAAATAAAATAAATGGTATTTTTTTTTATTTTTTTTTCTCCATTTTCCTCATTCTTGTAAATATATACATCAAGAATTTTTTTTGTTGAATCAACAAAAAGTTGTGTAGTA